ATTGAAACTGTAAGAATTATTAAAATAAAAAATTAATATAAAAAAATTATGATATACCCAATAGTATTTGTACGTGACGCATTTTTTTACAAAAATAAAAATCAAAATTTACATAAAAAAGAAACATTTAAATGGACTTTTCAAAATATTTTCAAAGTTGTTTTTAGTTTTATAAAACATCTAATAACTTATTCTTTTTATTTAAAATGGTATTATATTTTTAGATATTTTAAAAATAATATTCATATAACACCTCAAGGATATACTAATAGTAATATTCTATTAAACTCTATATTCATCCCAGAAACAATTTATAAAAGATCTTTTTTAGCATCTTTTTTAGCAATGTTTGTTTCATTTTTTCATGGAAATATTGCAGCATTTTTTTCTTTAACATCAATAACTTTATGTATTTTTGCATGTTTAAAACATATAATGGTTGATGGTTTTGTGACAATAGGTCCTATTTTTTTAGGATTCTTATCTGGCCAATTATCTTATTATCTGTTTTTCCTTTTTTCATCTATATTTAAAATTTTTTCTCTTTTTCAAATAATTTCTATTTATTTTGAACGTTTCGGTATAATGTTTATACCAACAATGAGTTTCTATTTTGGATATAAAATCCTTTATGATAAAGGATTTGCTATGATTAAAGATCCTCAAGAGAAAAAAAATTATATTAGAGCTTTTAATCCAAGATCAGAACCTATTAAACATTTTAATACTTTTAAAGCTTTTTTAAAACCATTACAATTTTCAAAAAAAACATGTCTAAGCGTTCCTTTCGTTTTAGGTTTTCTTGCTGGTATATTAGAGCAACCTAGATTTTTTAATTATTTAGGAAATATTGTACCTTCATTAGCTCCAACTTTTCTAGAATTAGCTGTTGAAAGCAAAAATGCTCTTTTTTTTATTTTAGGGTATATTTTTATTTCTTCTTTAGTTTATTTATTATTTTTATATTTTATTTATTGTTTTAGAGATTTATATAATCCTCTTAGTGAATCTAGAACATCTAATATATTTAAATATAAAAAATTAAAGTTTTTATTTTCACCTATTTTAGATTTATCAATAAAAAAAAATATTACAGATTTTAGTACAATGGCTCGATATTTTTCTTCATTCGTATTATGCACTTTAGGATATTTTTATTTAGCTTATTACCCTATTGAATATACTTTTTTCGGTATATTAGGTTTAGTTGGGAAAGATGATTTATTTGTTAGCAGTAAATTTGATTCTTATATAATGAGAACAGATTGGCCAGCTCAATTAGGTAGAGATTTTTTTAGATTTGAACCATATTTTTCAAAATTTTATTATTTAGATAGAGGTCGTTTTGGGCATTATCCAGGTAAAGAAAATTTTTTAGGTCCATTAGTAATTGAACATTTTAATTATAGACCTATGTTTTTAACATATAGAGCTGAAGGTGATTTAGAGTTTGATAGAGATTGGATAAAAGAAAATTTACCAGAAGGTCTATTAGAAACTCCTCTTGTAATGAGAATAGAACAATATAAAAAATATTATACAGATAATATTAAAGAATTAAGTCGTATATTCATGATTCAAAAAAAATCATTAAAAATGAGAGAATTTTTTCGTATACCTAATTCTATTCGTGCTCTTGCAAGATATAGTGACTATTATTTAAAAATGCCAATGGATTTAAAACGAAAAAGATATGCAGTAAGAAAAAGAAATACTTTTCTTCGCACAAAAAGATGTTCTCAAAATAAAAATTTTAAATTTCTTTTTAATGAAAATGCTTTAGGTTTAGGTATAACAGCAGATACTAATAGAAGAGGTTATTTAGGAAAAAAAAATAAAAAAAACAAAAACTCGGATATTTATTTTAGTAATGATGCGCGTTTTAAAGTGGATGGAGGAGAGAATAAAAAAGAAAATTTTGTTTTAAAAAAAAAAAGAGCTATTTCTCGTTTTTTTAATTGGTATATGTTTCCTTATTATAATAGAGTAGACATTGAAGATGAAGAGCAATCAAATGTATTTGAAGAATTATATAATGAACAAGATGAAGATGATACAGAAGATGAATTTTTAACACTTGCAAAAGGAGAAAAAGAAATTGAAAGTAATGTTGCAAGACGTTTTAAAAAGGGAGTACCTTTTAGTATGTTAGATGAAATTAATCAAAATAATACAATATCTTCAATGAAATATGATGATTATTCTGATCTATTGAAAAGAAAGGATAAAAAATTAGTGTCTAATGGATTTAGTTTAAAAAAAATACATAAAATTTTTGTAAATAAAATTAAAAATATTTTTTCTCTTAAAAAAGAAGAAGAGAGAGAAAAAATTGCTATAGATATCGCTCAAGCAAATGCTAAATTAAAGCATTTTTTTCGAATTCAGTCTGATCCTTTCAGAGAAGAAAATATTATTTATCCTAATGATGTAGAAATTGAAAATTACAAAGATGATGCTAAAAAAAATATGTTTCATCTTATGATTAGACTTTCTAGACATAAAATGAAAAAAGATGGAATACAAGAAATTAAAGAAGAAGATGAGATTTTACATGCAGCAAGAGGAGAATTTGGTCTTTTTCATATTTTTTATAAATTTGCTTTTGATACTCTGTCACAACTTTTCATACGATTTCAATATAAATACTCTTATATCAAAAAATTGAGTCCTAATCAAGAATTAGATCTTCATTATAAAAAATTATATTATTTACATTTTTTAAACTCTTTACGAAAATACAATTATAAAATAAATGGTGATTTTGAATCGACACCATTAAAAACTATTTTATTACAAAATAATTGTAAAAGTTTTTCTAATAAATTTTATAATCATCAATTTAAAGGTACTTTAGGATTAATACGTAGATTTCATCCAATTACACAAAGTAAATTTTATAAATACCCTTCTTTAAAAAAAAAAAGAAAAAAATTAACGGGTCCTTCCATGAAAACTTTGAAGTTTGATAATCTTCAATATAGTGATGATATGAAACCTCAATTTCATACAGAATTATTTCAAAGTAAGAAATTTCAAACTGATACTAGAGTAGCTTATAAAGCATCTTATATTATGAAAAATACTCTTTTTATGGTTGATTATACTCGTCAAAAATTTTTATTTTTTAGATATCTTTTTTCTAAGGTTAAAATTTCTAAACTAAAAAAATTAAAAAAAAATATAAATAATATAATTTTTTACAAAAAAAGAAATTTATCTAGATTTAAATCGAATGGAAATAAAAAATATAAAAGAAAAATAATCAAAAAAAATAAAAATAAAATAAAAATTACTCCTTATCTTGAAAGAGTAGAAACACATCCATTTTTTATTTTAAATACAAATATTAATGAAAAGACTACTAAAAATAAAAAATTTTATTTTTTAACACAAAAAGAACTTAAAGATAAAGAGAAAGCAAAAATACTTAAAACGAAATATAATTTATGGCCTTTAACATCTGGTAAAGTTGAAAAATTTTATGAAGCATTTACATTAAAACGTACAAATGAAGCTAGAAAAAGATTAATATTTGTTCATCCTATAGTTGATCAATTTAAAAAATTTTTATTATGGCGACCTGTTACATTACAATTAAGTTGTAAAAGAGTTCTTACTGAAATATATGCATTTAATTTTAAAACATGGCGTCATGACAAATATCTAGCAACAGATCTTTTTTCAGCTTACTCAGCGGGATTTAATACAGAATTCCCTGGATCAGGAAAATCTACATTTTTAGAACAACCTCCAGTGGCTTTTGAAAGTACTGAAAGTACTCCGGAAAATCAAATGAAAAAAGGTACTATTTCTGAAGAAAATGTAGTTCGTTTTTTTAGTATGAAAGCTCTAATAACGCGATTTGCTCCTGCATATCTTCAAAATAATCTTGATTATCGTTTACATCATGTTCCTTTATATCGAGGTAAATGGGCACGAGGATTTCCTGCTATCACGTATTTTTATGACAATAGACCAGCTCTTGGTGGTATTTTTTGGACATTAAATGATTTTCAATTTAAAACTTCTATAGATATCCGTAATATCTTTTTTACAATATTTGGTAATATATTACCACCATTAGCTAGATTTTATGAAAAACTTATTTATAATCCAGAAGCGAAAACTAAAAAAGAAAACCTTGAAGCGGATAAAGTGGTTAATTTAAAAACAATTTTTGATCCTTTTGCATTAGAATTTTTTTCACATGTTACTAAACCAAATATACTTGGTTGTATTTATCATGGTTATGAAAACTCTTTATGGCCAGTTTATATTCCTAACAAAGCTAAAAAAGATATAATACATCAAAAAAAGGAAGTAAAAAAAATTGAAAAAAAGAAAATTAAAAAAAAACTTGATAAAAAGGTTGGACATAAAATGAAAAAAAAATCATTAGTCAAATCTACTAAAAAAGTAAAAAAACCAGTAGTTAAATCTAAAAAAACCATAAAAAAGAAAAAAAAATAATTAAAAAGTACAAATTTTAGCTATTTTTTTCTTTTAACTGTTAGGTTCATTTTATTTTCTATTATTTAAAATATTTATAATAAATTGTAATGAGTATTTACGGAGTGATATTATAATTGTTTAATACATTTTCTTTTTATTTTTATAACAAAATTATTTCAATTTTTATGAAAAAATGTAGTATGTTCGTTTATGTACATTTGAGTGCTTTATAAAAAATTTTTAAAATTATGACAATTATTTATTGGATGTTATTAAGAAAAAAAATGAAATTATTAAAAAGTAAAATGATTTCTATACCAGAAATACCTGCATCATTTATGGAAACAGGTTCTGATAATCCACACGCATTATGGACTTGTTGTGAGTTTTGTGGAGTTGTTTTACATAAAAGAGCATTAAAAGGATTTTTCGGTATTTGTCCTTATTGTAATTTTCATCACCAATTAACTAGTGATGAACGTATTGCTTTTTTATTAGATAAAAACACTTGGTATCCTTTAAATGAATTAATTTCTCCTCGTGATCCTTTAAAATTTAAAGATCAAAAATCATATACTAGAAGAATAGGTATTGCTCAAACATACACAGGTATTACAGACGCTGTACAAACAGGAACAGGGTTTTTAAATAAACAACCTGTAGCTTTAGGTGTTATGGATTTTAATTTTATGGGAGGTAGTATGGGATCAGTAGTAGGAGAAAAACTTACTCGATTAATTGAATATGCTACTAAAAAAAGATTATATTTAGTAATTATTTGTACTTCAGGTGGTGCTAGAATGCAAGAAGGTGTTTTAAGTCTAATGCAAATGGCAAAAATCTCAGCAGCTCTTCATATTTATCAAAACATAGCTAAACTTTTATATATTTCAATTTGTACTTCACCTACAACTGGGGGAATTACAGCAAGTTTTGCTATGTTAGGTAATATTATTTTAGCAGAACCTAGAGCTTTAATTGGATTTGCAGGACGTAGAGTAATTGCTTTAACTCTTCGCGAAGAATTACCTCGTGGATTCCAAACAAGTGAATATTTATTAAAATATGGTCATATAGATGCTGTTATTTCTAGAATTTTCTTAAAAGAAGCTCTTTCAGAAATTTTTGAACTTTTTTCAAAAACAATTTATAAAAAATATGATTTTATAAATGAAGATAAATTTAAACAAATCATTATGAATTATAATAATAACGATTATGGTGTGTTTCAATATTATAGAAAAAAAATTAAAAATAATAATGTTAATAAAAAATTATTATTAAATAAAAATACTATCTATAATTCTAAAAAAAGAAAAAAATAGAAATAATTAATTAATTAATATAACTTAAAAACTGTAAATGTTCCTATTTTAATCATTATTTCTTAAAGCTTTTTAAATGGCAAAAACAAGTTTAATTATACGCCAAGATTCGCGATTATATTTAAAATCAAGATATGAAAAATTACGTATTTTGTTAAAGACATTATTAAATAATAATAATAATAAAAAAAATAATAAAACTTTTAATACTTATTCTGCATTTTATATGATGCATTTAAGTAAATATTTTTATACTAAAAAATATAGTATACGTCTTATACATATAAAAATTCATATGATTAAAAATATGATTCTGACTTTAAAAGAAAAAAAAGAAATAGTTTTTTTTAATTCTAAATTTGAAAAAGAAATAAATTTTTTTCAATATATATTACTATCTAAAGCAAAAATTAAATTAAAAAAAAAATTAAAAAATTTAGATCTAGAATTACTGAATGTGTTTTACGATTTATTATCTTTTAATCTTCAAAAAAAATTAGAAAAATTACCTAGAAATAGTTTACCTGTACGTATTGTAAATAGATGTGAACTAACTGGAAGAGCTAGAGGATATTATAGAGAATGGGCTATATCTCGTATAATGTTTCGTACTTTAGCAAATCAAGGAAATCTTTCAGGGGTTTTTAAAGCAAGTTGGTAAATAAAATAAAACCCAACATAAATTCATAAGCCATTATTCAACAAATATTATTTAAAATGAATCTAATTCATTAAATTTTATTTTTTTATAAAATTATTTATTATATAAATTATAATAAATAGAAATGGTTTGGCGGTATAGCCAAGTGGTAAGGCAGTAGATTGCAAATCTTCGAATCCCCGGTTCAAATCTGGGTGCCGCCTTACCTTTTAGGTTTTTTCTTTTTTTTTTTTTAATAAAAATTGTATTTATGAAAATATTTATAAAAAATAATCAATTTCGATCTCTTCCTAAATTAAAGCCTGCTAATCTTTTAGCGCATAATAAACAAAGTTTTAGATATTTTTTGACAAAACAAATACAAGATGCTTTTTTTTTCATTAATAGATTAACAAATAATTCTTTCTATGATTTAAATTTTGTATTTCTTTCAAAATATATTTATTTTCAAGAAATTTCTTATTTTAATTTTGTAAAAACTCACACTTATGGATATCATATTTATATACCTGTTTTAATTACTTCTACTATTTATGAACAAAAACAAAAACAGGATATAATTCTAGAAAATAATGATAATGAAGAAGATAATATATCTTATGCTCATATAGAATGGTTTTATTGTGGATTACTTCCAAGTATGACACAAAATTCTAGTTTCATCATAAAAGGAATTACAAGATCTATTTTTACACAATTAATACGAAAACAAGGGTTATTTTTTCATCAAATAAGAAAAAATGATTCTGAAAGTCAAAAATTAGCAGTAAATGCTATAATGGAATTACGTATAAAAAAAATTAATGATTATTCTTCTAAATTTCTTTTTTATAGAAAATATAATGGGTATTCTTATATTATATATCGTGATTGGGAACTTCAAATACCTGGATCTATTCTTTTAAAAGCATTAAATTTATCGTCAAATATGCTATATCATCTTTTTGAAACACAAAAATTTAAGATAACAACAAGAGAAAATAAAAATATTTCAAATAAAAAAAAGAGTTTTTCAAATCTTTTAGATATTATACCAACTTCTGCTTTAGAAGCTCGATATATTATTTATATTTTGTTTCTTCTTTCAACATTGCCTAATGAATATATAGAATTATATTCACATGTTACTGAAAAAATAGATCTTTTATCTTTTATTTCTCAGTTTTTTAATGATATCGATAGTGAAAATAAATATATTTTAGCTCATTCTATATTGAAAGATGCAAGTGAATTTTTTCTTACTTTTTTTTGGTCTGATGATTTAAGAGAATGTGATACAGAATTACGTGAACAATTATCAAAACAATGTAATAGTCCATATTCATCAAATATTTCTAAATTACAAGCTTTAGATTTTTTTGCAATTTTTAGACGACTTTTTTTTATATCAAAAGAGCGTAGAGATATAGATCATTTAATAAATAAAGATATGCGCTCTTCTGGAGATTTTTTATTTAATCATACATTAGATGGACTTCAAAGTTTTTTTAAAACACTTGAAGAAGAAAATATAAGACAATTGGTTGATGAAGAAGATGAAGAAAATTCATACAAAAATAATGATTTTCTTAATCAATATTTTAACGTGGATGAAGATAAATATCTCGATCAAGAAGAACCTATTTTTAATTCTGATGAAAATTATAATAAAGAAAATCCTTATTATGATTATGATAATGAAGAATATATATCTGATTATAAGTTATCTCAAAAAAATCAACAAAAATATAAATTAAAAATACCGAAAACAGTATTATCTTTCAGTACTTTATTACATTTTCGTTTAGCGCATCATATGTCAACTGAATGGAAAAAATTTTTTACTAGTGGTACATTATCTCAATATGGTCAAAATTTAAATCCATTATCATTTCTTACACATTCACGACGATTTACAAGTTTAGGTGATAAAGGTTTAGAAAGAGAGCACGCATCGGTAGATGTTCGAAATATACATACTACTTCTTTTGGGCATTTATGTCCAATTGAAACACCAGAAGGTAAAAATGTAGGTTTAATTCATTCATTAGCTTTATTTACTTGGTGTAAAAAAACTTTAAAACAAAAAGAATCAGATAATCGTTTTATTTTAAATGAATTTGCAACACCATTTTATTATGTATATAAGAATCAAATACAAAAGGACCATCCATTATTTGTTACTCTTCAAGGACAAGAACAAAATGTTCTGACAAATTCTACTATTGCGGCAGATATTCATCATAATAAATGGTTTTACTTATATAATTACGATTCAGGTGCTTCTAATTATATACCAAATATTTCCGTAAATTTTTCTTTTGAAAATGAATTATATCAAGATACTAATTTACAATATTTCTCTCCTTATCAAATAATATCTGCAGTAACAAGTTTAATTCCATTTGTTGAGCATGATGACGCAAATAGAGCGCTTATGGGATCAAATATGCAACGTCAAGCTGTAAATTTATTGAATTCACGTGTTTCAAAGGTTAAAACAGGATTAGAAGTAAGAGCTCTTTCTGATATAAATCATAATATTTATTCGCCAAAAACAGGATATCTTGCTAAACAAAGTAAAAATGGTTTTATATTATATACAAAAGAATTAGAGAAATGTCATATTCTTTTTAATCCTCATAAGAAATCAAACGAAGATACATATTCTTTAGGACAAATCACAAATAAAAAAAATTGGATTCAACGAAGTGATTTTTATGGAGAATATGGTTCAAGTAAAAAAGGAAAATTAGCTTTAGGGCAAAATCTTTTTATTGGTTATTTACCATGGTACGGGTGGAATTACGAAGATGCTATTATTTTAAATGAAAAATGTATTCCTCTTTTTACAGGTTTAGAATATGTAAATATAGAGTTTGATCCTATTTTAGAATCTAGAGTCACTTTAGATCCTATAGAAAAAAAAGATCTTATGAATCAAGGAGAAGGTGTATTTTTTGAAGTACCGGTAGATTCTGAGAACTATTTTTTTATTTTAAAAAAATATCAATTATCTCATTTTTTAGGAACTTTTTCTGATTTAACTTTTAATATAAAAAATAAAAATAAAAAATTTTTCAATTCGAAACTTTATCCAGGTCAATGGATAAAAAAAAGAGATTGTATTTATGGGAAATGTGTAATACGTTTATCTTTTACAAGATCGTTATTGTCTCAATATCTTGATTTGGAAGATCTATTATGTGAACGTTTTCCTACATTTCAAAAATTTAAAATCTACGCAGAAACTTTTTTATTTTTTAAAGAAGGAATGCAAAAATTAGAAAAAAAAAGAAAAAAACAAAAATTTTATATGCATAAAAATACATTATTTTCTCTATTTCTAAAAAGAAAAATAAATTATAATAAAATTTTGAAATTAGGAAAAACTAAACAACGTTTATTAAAAAATTATTATTTTTTACAAAATACAAGTATATATGCAACAAAGAGTCAAGAAGGTCTTCTTCTTTCTATAAATAAAAAATTTGAACGTACAAATACTTGTTGTATATTAGATCGAGTAAAAATGGAATTAGTCCGCAAAAAAAAACTTGAGGTAGGGGATAAACTTTCAGGACGTCATGGTAATAAAGGAATTCTTTCTAAAATTTGTGCAAATGAAAATATGCCTTATTTATTAAATGGAAAATCTTTAGATATTGTTTTAAATCCTTTAGGACTTCCTTCAAGAATGAATTTAGGACAATTATATGAGTGTTTTCTAGGATTAGCAGGTCATTTTTTAAATGAATCATATACTGTTTCTCTTTTTGATGAAAAATTTGGATTAGGTGCTTCACGAAATTATACATTTTCTAAATTATATGAATCATCCTTAAGAAATCATAATGATTGGTTGTTTTTACCAAATTCTCCTGGAAAAACTTATTTGTTTGATGGTGTTACTGGAGAATCTTTTGAACAACCTATTTCTATAGGATTTACATCTATTTTAAAATTAGTTCATATGGTAGATAAAAAACTTTATGCAAGAACTACTGGACCGTATTCTGCTCTTTCAAAACAACCAGTGCGAGGAAGATCTCTTCAAGGAGGTCAACGTTTAGGGGAAATGGAAATATGGGCTTTACAAGGATATGGGGCTGCTTTTACATTACAAGAAGTTTATTCTGTTAAATCAGGACATTTTACTAATAAAGAAAGAATTAGTACTTTATTTACTTTATTATCTAAACAAAAAAAAAAAGATTTTAATAAAATAGAATATTTCTTAACTTTTGAAGCCGATGAATTTTCTTCATTAGCTATACAAATAAAAAGTCTTTTAATAAATATGCAATAATTTAATTATGATTTTAAAATTTAAAAAAATTTATAACGGTTATTATCAGAGTAACATTCGTCTTTATTACAAATCAAATAAATCAAATACATATTCAACAAAAATATTATCTACTCCAAAATATAAAAATAAATTAAAAAATACTCATCCTTTTTATTTCCCGAAACACAAAAAGAATAAAATACATAATTTAAATATAAATAAAAAGAAACAAGACTTAGTTTCCTTAAGTCTTTTATCTCCTGAAGATATTATATTATTAGGTGAAAAAAATCTTCGTAGTGGTCATATTGTGGGAGAAATAAGTAATTCCTCTATGGATTCCATAAAAAAACCTATTGTACATGGATTTTTCTCTGAGCAAATTTTTGGGTCTATCAATGCAGAAAGTTGTGCCTGTCAAAAACTTCAAGATATAGCAAGTTTACATCATAATTGGGTTCTTGAAACAATGACATCTAATTTGGGAGACCAAAAATCTCAAGATGTTTATATAGGATATATGTGTTCTTTTTGTCTTATAGAATATAATTTAGGAAGATCTACTCTTCTTTCTAGACAAAATGAAAGATCTACTATTTTTGGTCATATACAAACTTCTTTACCTGTGATAAATCCTTTATTTTTTGAAAAGTTTCATTATTTTCTTAATTGGTCATCACAGGATTTAAGAAATGCTTTATTTAACCGTAGTTTTGGTTATTATCCAATATTGCAAAATTTTACTTTTTTTTCTTCTCAGTTATATTATTATTATCTTCAAGAAAATAGTGCTTATTTTCCTGAAAATAATAATATTTATAATTCGATATTTATTGAGCCTTTACTTTTAAAAAAGAAAGAAAAATTACCAGAAATTTATCAACTAAAAATGATTCCATTTAGTTTATTTTTAGAATCTTGGTATGTATCAGAAAATATAATTTCAGAAAATTTTATAAATTTTTATGGTATTCATTCACGTAAATATTGGCCTTTAGATTATTTTCCTAATAGTTCTTATTTTTCAGAATTTTTAGATTTATTTTGGATTTCTCAAACTCAATTAGATAAGCCACAAATTCCTTATTTATTAAGAGAACGTTCTTTTTTTGAAAGAAATCTTGAAATAGATTTTCCTGAAATATTGTATAATGGGTTTTTAGAAGATGTTGATATTGCTGATGATTCTGAAATTAATGAAGAAAATATGGGTACTGAAATTAATATACTAATAGGTACTGAAATAGCTGAAATGATTCTAGTGCAAGATTATTTTTTTTTCTCTAATATAACTCATTTAAATATTTTATATAATAAAGTAATATATCAATATATTTCTTTTAACGTAAACTCTTTTTTTGATTATATTCAGTTATTTTTAACAAATTGGAAAAATATACATATTTTTTTTGAAAAAAATATAAATGTATTTGATATTTTAAAATCCACAGAAAATTTTTCTAATGAATTTTATTATAATTCTTCTCAAAAACTATATTTAATGTGTTTTTTATATACTTTTAAAAAAATGAGAAAAGTTATTCCTTTATCTGTTAGAAAATTTAAACCTCTATATCAAGAAAAAATTGATTCTTTTCTTTTTTTTATGTATTTTATAAAAATGTTTAACATTCAAAAAAGTCAGAAATATAAAGGATTTTTTAAATATTTTGCTAAAAGGTCTTCTGTTATATTAGAAACAAAAATGGAATTTCTTCTTGGAGAAGCTAATCCTTTATGGATTCTTTTACGACGATTTTTAGTATTACCTCCAGAATATAGACCAGTTATTGACTATGATAATGATATAGAATCAAATATTATAAATCAAGATGAAACAATGGAAGAAATTCTTCAAAAAGAAATACCTTCTATATTTATTTCAGAAGTTAATTATCTTTATAAAGATTTTTTATTTTCAATAGATAAATATTTAAATATGTACTATGATGAAGATAATAGCGGATATCTATTTAGACCTCAAACTTCTTATGAAGAAATCTCTTCTTATTTTAGTCATTTTATGGATCCTAGATCTGTAGAAAATTTTAATACTTTAGCAAATGAACTTGTATTTTTTTATTGGGATGTTAGAGTTGCTTCATTTACTAATATGCAAAGAGATTTAGGTATATTAATAAATCATTCTAAACCTGTCAAATTGAATTCTCAATCTTTCGGAATAACAAAACCTCAGTCAAATTTAGAATCTTTATTAGATAGATTAAAAGGAAAAACGGGTTATATACGTCAATATTTATTAGGTCGTCGTGTTGATTATTCTGGAAGATCTGTAATAGCTTCTTGTCCTGATTTAGAAATATATGAATGTGGTATACCTTTTAATTTAGCATTAATTTTATTTTCTCCTTTTTTAAAACGAATAACTAAAATGAAAGCATATTCACAAATAGTTTTAAAAAAGAAAAAATTTCAAGAAAATCTTAGAAATATTCAAAAAGGTTCATCATATCAAGTATATATTAAAGATCTAAAAAAAAGAAATTCTCTAAATTATCCTGAATATAATAAAAATTATTTATGGGAAATTTTAGAAAATTTTTGCAAAATGATACCAGTTTTATTAAACCGTGCACCTACTTTACATCGAAAAGGTATTCAAGGATTTATTTTAAAACTTAGTCGTCATAAAGCTATTGAATTACATCCATTAGTATGTCCTGCATTTAATGCAGATTTTGATGGAGATCAAATGGCTATTCATTTACCTATAACAGAGTCAAGTAGAATAGAAGCTTTATCAGTTCTTTGGTCTAGTTTAGCTATTTTAGGTATAGCGGATGGAGAACCTATTATTTCTCCAGCACAAGATATGATTTTAGGTTTAAATTATAGTACTCTTGCTTCAAGCAAATCTTTAATATATAATTCGACAAAAAATCAATTAATATGGTTTAATTTATCAGATATTTTATTAAACGAAAAAATATTTCAATGTTATATACAATTTGATGATAAACCAAGAAATATTTCTTGGTTTTTAGAAAATTTTAATGACGAAAATGATGAAAGTTTTCTAAATGACATTGAAGAAATTCATTTAATACAAAATACTTTTTGTAAAAAAATAACAACAAATTTTTTGATTTCTGTAAATTCTATTATATTTTTTAGTGAGTTTCAAAAACAACAAGTGATTTTTAAAACAACTTTAGGACGTTTCGTATTAAATAAGTATTTTTTTCCTTATGAAAAAAATTATAAAAAAAAAATATATGATAATTCTAATATAAATAAACATTTTGAATACCAACTTAGTTTTTTTTCTGTAAGATATTATAAACGATTCTTTTTTTTTCATAAAAAATATGAAATTGATCATATTCTTTTATATTATTATAATATATGGTTTGGAAAGCAATATATGATTTATGCCTTTTGGACTAAAATAGAAACTGCACCAAAATTAATACAAGAGCGTTCTAAATTTTTATTTTTTTGGAAAAAGAAATCAGTTTTTTCTTTTTATATAAAAACCTTAAATACATACGAACAATTAGAACAATTATATAAAAATTTATACAAATACTCTTATTATTATGAAAAAATTAAAAACTAACTTCCTTTATAATTACTATTTAAATTATACATTCGACAAAAAAAAATTAAAAGAACTTCTTCTTTGGTTTTCTTCTTATTATGGAGAAAAAGAAACTTTTTTTCTTTTAGAAACTTTCAAAAATTACGGGTATAAAAAAGCAACAGAATCAGGAATATCTTTAAGTTTAGATGATTTACAAAATCAGAGTATTCAACAGTATAAAGAAAATTTAAAATTAGACTTAAATTTAATTCGTGTATTAAATATACAAGGAAAATTAGCATCTTTAGATAAAACAAAAATAATCCTTCAGTCTTGGAATATTCTGAATGATAAAATATTAAAAGAATTATCTGTCAATTTAAAAAAAAAAGATCCTTTTAATCCTATTACTTTAATGGCATTTTCAGGGGCTAGAGGTAATCTATCTCAAGTTCGTCAATTAATGGGTATGAGAGGATTAATGGCAGATGCTTCTGGATATATTATTGAATTTCCAATTCAAAACAATTTTAAAATTGGTATTAATTTAATTGAATATTTTATTTCATGTTATGGAGCTCGAAAAGGAGTTATTGATACGGCTCTTCGAACAGCAAAAGCTGGATATTTAACTAGACGTCTAATTTTTGCTGTACAACATATATATATTCATAAATTTGATTGTTTTTCAAATGAAGGATTTTGGACATCTTTCCCCTTAAAAGATAAAAAACAAGAAAAATTTAAATATCTTGGACGTGCTTTATTAAAAACTGATGTTTCTCTTTTTTTACAAAAAAATGCTTTAATTTCATCTTCTTTTATTAAATTATTTAATAAACATAAAATGAAAATAGCATATCGTTCTGTTTTAACATGTCATTTAACGAAATCAATATGTCAATTATGTTATGGATGGGATTGTTCTACTGAATATCTTGTAGAAATTGGAGAAGCTGTAGGTATTTGTGCAGGACAAGCTATAGGGGAACCAGGAACTCAACTTACTATGCGTACTTTTCATACAGGAGGAGTTGGTGTTTTTTCAGCTAAAACGCAATACCTTATTAGAGCACCTTTTGAAGGTATTATATATTTTCATAATATCGACCAAATTAAGGGTAAAATTGTGTTTATACCAGGGATTGATAAAAATAAAAATTATGCTTTTTCATATTATTTCTCTCAAAATGTTTTACAAAATTTATTAAAAAATAATATTTCTAATAATTTTATAATTTTAGAATTAAAATCAAAAACTAATAAGGTATTTTACATTTATAAAGAACAGTTACCCGCTAAAAGTCTATTTTTCGTACAAGAAAACGAAAAAGTATATAAAGGCCAAATATTAGCACAGGTTTCCCCTTTAGAAGATAATTCTCTTGATTTATTCGAATATCCAATAGATTTTCGTGATTTTAAATTAAATTTAAATTTTTTTAGAGCTCCTTTTGAAGGTGAAATTTCTTTAATAAATAATTCGTCTTATTGGATTTCTTCTTCTAAAATTAAAGATTTTTTTTTAGATAATTTTATTAATTCTTCTGCTTATTCTTCTATTCAAATAGGAGATTATATTACACAAAATACTTCTTTTTCTGAGCAACAATATTTTACTGAAAGAGCGGGTCAATTTTATATAGCTAAATCTTTAACAAAAAACTCTTATTCAGATGTCTATATAAGTAATGATAAGGAAAATATTTCATATATAGATATAAATTCTTTTTATTTTTTTTTAGAGAATAATATTTATTATTCTTTATATGATGGAAAATCTTCTTTCTCTTTATGGTTTGATATACAAAAAGAAAAAGATTTTGATTTTTATAAAAATACCGAAATAATTTCTTTTCCTATACAAAAACCCCTTTCTTTTTTTTCTAATATATGGATATTTAAGATAACTTCTTCTTTTCCATGGTTTAAATCAAGTTTTCTAAATTGGTTAGAATATTCTAATTTACAAATAGTATCTTTTTTTGAATATCAAGAATTTAAATTTCAACAAAAAAAATCTAAAGTCTTTTTTTCTTTTTCTGAAAATTCATGGTATAACGAGAATGTAATATCTTTTAATGAATTTACAAAATCAGAATATTATTTTATTGAACCACATTCTTCAGGTATTAAGTCTAAAACGACAAAATTTGCTTTAAAAAAAATATATATAAATAGACATTGTATTAAAACACCTATCTGGATAAAACAAGAAAGAACATCTCTATATTTTAGTTGGCAAAATATTGATACTTTTTTAAATAATATTTGTGAAATTTTTCAAATTTATTCTAAATTTTTTAATGATATTTCATTATTTGAAACGTTTCCAAAATTAAAAAATAACAAAATAATGAATATATTTTATAAGAAATATTTACTAAAGACTTCTTTATTTTCTGATGAAATAATTAATGAAAAAAAATATAATCATATATTTTATAATGATTTTAATAGTGATAATTCTTTATGCAAATATACAAATCAATTAATTTCTTTTCAATATAATTTGGATTCTTTTTTATATGAAACTTCAGAATTTTTTTTATTAGATCAAATTTTTGAAGAAAAAGAAATACAAAATAAAGTTCAAAATATAATACATCATAGAATTATGACATTTCCAGATATATTTGATTTATATTTTACAATAGTAATGTCTCTTATAAAATCAGAACGAAATCTAGTAGGAGAAGAAGATGATGATTTTTTTCAAACTATAAGAATAATGGAACAAAATTTTTTTGATAGCTGTATAATTGAAGGAATAAGGTTAGAATATAATTTCGATGATTTTCATTATTTTCAAAATAAAAATAAATTGAATGCTGATGATAATTTAAATGATGATTTCTTAGACGAAAGATCTCTTTTAATGAATTTAGAAGACAATTTAATTCATTGGATTAGAGGATATATTAAAAATTATGAAAATTATCTAGAAGATTATTATTTAGAAGAGGGTTTTGAAGAAGATAATTATACAGAAGAAGATTATAATGATTATAACGAAAATGATGAAGAATATTTTGAAAAAATATATAATAAAAATTATGATATTTTAAATAATATAGAAATCAAAAATACTAAAATTTCTTTTATTATTACAGAAAATACATTTCGTATTATATCATTGAAAAAATTAGATTTACCTATATTATATAATAATATAATACCAAAATCTCATTTTAAAATATTTAAAGTTTTTCAAAATAGATGGGTTTTCCCAACTCAACCATTTATATTATCATATTCATATTTAAATTCGGATGGTGAAGTTAAAAATATTAAATTTATGCCAAATACTAACCAGTATTCTCTTTCTATTTTAGATCATAATTCTTTAGCTACGGTTGAAAAGAAAAAAAATATAATTAATGTAGGAAATCTCAATGTAGGGTATAAAATGTTATATGGTGATCTTTTTTCAGTAATACCTTCAAATCAATTTTTCCCTTTAAATGGACAAATTATTGCAAAAACAGAAAAAAATTTTATAGTAAATAGAGGTTCTTCTTTTTATTTAAAAAAAAAAATAAAAATAAATAATCCTTTTATAAAAAAAGAAAATTTATTAAGTTTTTCATATTCTTTAGCTCAACAGACGCAAGATATTACTCAAGGTATTCCCAAAATTGAAAAATTTTTTGAAGCTCGAAGTATTTCTAATATAGAAGCAAATACTGTTTTAAGTTCGTTCATAAGTAATGTGTTTCTTTCTGGTACATTTAAACGTTTAAAAATGCGAAAAATAGGGTTTATAGTTGATGAAAAAAGAAGTCCTTATGAACAGTTATCTCGCACTTCTATAAGTATTATACAAATTATGTATGTAGAAAAAATACTTCAAGCTTATAGAGATAATGGTGTAGATTTAAACGAAAAACATATTGAATTAATAGTTCGAGAAATGACAAATAAAGTATGCATTCTTGATGGTTTAAGTTCTGGGTTAATGCCTGGAGAATTTTATGATTTTTGTGTTATTTCGGAATTAAATAAAATTCTTCGAAAAGAAAATAAAAAAGAAATAATGTATTCTCCTTGTATTTTAGGATTGACTTGGAGCTCTAAAACATCTTCTAGTTTATTAACAGCACTTAGTTTTCAAGAGATACGTTCTACATTAATTGCAAGAAGTCCACGTAATCAATATGATTATCTTTTAGGTTTACATGAAAATCTTTTATTTGAAAAAATGATACCTGCTGGGACTGGATTATATTTTTAAAAGGTTTTTTTTGGAGAGTTATAATTAAAATAAGTATTTTCATATGGCTTTAAAAGTATCAAATAAAAAAAATGTTTTTGAATATAATATATATAATGTCGTTAAAGTATATAATAACTAATTATTAGCTATTCTTATTCTGCATAGAATAAGAATAGTTACCTAAATATTTTTAAATTAGTTTAAATGACAGGAGGTAAGTTTATATATTAAAGGGATAATATCTTTGATCCTAAGCAACCTAGGTATATGGCAAGGATTTATAGTAATATATATTAACCACAATATCGAAAAATTTATATATAAAATCCATATTAAGATATATATTATGAAATAGATATGTAATCATACTATAAAGTAGTATAGTATGATTATTGGTTAATATGAAAAATTTTTTACTTATAACTTAGAGTATTAAGTATTAATATATAGTCGATCAAAATATTAAATGTTTTATATTCGGAGTCGTATAATTCATAATTAGATTTGAATTTCTTTATCAATTTCACAATAAATATTCTTTTGCTAGTATCCTTATATTTGTGTAGTTATACTTTTCGTATGATAAAGGGCATGATAAATTATCATACTATTATATACTTTAACAAAGTATAAAGTACATCTAAGAATTTAATGTACTTTTGTATAATTATACCTCTTTTAAAATTTTATAGAAATCCCATGCTTAATTTATATTTTTTGGATTATAGTTGAGTTTTGGATCGAGTTAGTCTCTCCTAAACAAATAATTAAGTAATCTTGGATATTTGGACTTTAATTTTTCTATATATAATATAGGTTATAGTATGTATAAGAACATCCTGGGTAGTTGCCCCCAAATTCAATTTTTAGTCTTATATTTTTAAGCTTTTGATAACTGGATGTGGAGCTATGTTATCCTGTTGATTCGATCCGGGATTTCCTTTTTCTCTAGATAACTTGATACAGAAGTTGTCATTCATTGTTACGATCGCATATCGTTTTCATATATGTGAAAAACTCCCTTTTTAAGTCTTAGAGATTATCATATTTTTTTAGAAGAAGTGAAATGCCCTATAAGAAATTCCGCCTTACCTCCTATATTTTGGCTCCATTTCAAAATTTATTTAATTATATTACTGAATAGGTTAATAGATAATAGATCTTTAACTCAGTTGGTAGAGTACTTGTCTTACAAACAAGAAGTCGCTGGTTCGAACCCAGTAAGATCTATTTATAACCCTTTTTTAAAAATTATTAAAAAAATTAATATGAAAAATGACTAATGTTTATTTGTTTTCATTTTTAAAAATTTAAAAGTTTATATTATGAGTTTGATCCTGGCTCAGGATGAACGCTAGTGGTATGCTTTGACACATGCAAGTTGACAAGTTAAATTTATATTAAGATTATTTTAATCTTAGATATAAATACTAGTGGCGAACGGGTGAGTAACACGTGAGAACCTACATTTTGGATTGGAATAGGCTCAAGAAATTTAGAATAATACCAAATACGACATTTATTCTTTGTGATTTTAAATCATAAGTATAGAATAAAAGTAAAACCAAAAAATGGGCTTGCGGCTAATTAGCTAGTTGGTGAGGTAAAAGCTTACCAAGGCGATAATTGGTAGCTGTTCTGAGAAGAAAATCAGCCACATTGGGACTGAGAGACGGCCCGAACTCCTACGGGGGGCTGCAGTGGGGAATATTCCGCAATGGGCGAAAGCTTGACGGAGCAATACCATGTGACTGAAGAAGGGTAGATCGTAAAAGTCTTTTTTTAGAAAGGAAAAACATGACGTTATCTAAAGAATAAGTATCGGCTAATTCTGTGCCAGCAGCCGCGGTAAGACAGAGGATGCAAGCGTTATCCGGATTTATTGGGCGTAAAGAGTCTGTAGGTGGTTTTAAAAGTCTTTTGTTAAAAACCAGGGCTCAACCGTGGGAATGCATTAGATACTTTAAAACTAGAGGGCGATAGAGGCAGAGGGAATTCTCGGTGTAGTGGTGGAATGCGTAGATATCGAGAGGACCGCCAAAAGCGAAAGCACTCTGCTGGGTCGATAAAGAAATTTCAATGAAAAAAGGTATACCCTGACACTGAGAGACGAAAGCGAGGGGAGCAAATAGGATTAGAGACCCTAGTAGTCCTCGCTGTAAACGATGAGGACTGGATATTGGAGGAAGGTTACCTTTAAAACCCATTCAGTATTTAAGCTAACGCGTTAAGTCCTCCGCCTGGGGAGTACGGTCGCAAGATTGGAACTTAAAGGAATTGACGGGAGCTTACACAATTGGTGGAGCATGTGGTTTAATTCGATGTTACACGTAAAACCTTACCGGAGCTTGAATGGTTTATCTATCTATTTTTTAATCGAAATAGTTTAATTGCGATAACTGCAGGTGGTGCATGGTTGTCAAGTTCGTGTCGTGAGATATTGGGTTGAGTCCCGCAACGAACGGAACCCTAGTCCTTTTTTTGTTTTGTAAGTAAATATTAAAAAATAAGGAGAGAGCCTGTAATAAGGAGGAAGTCTAGGATTTCGACAAATCATTATGCTTCTTACGCTCCGGGCTACACATGTGCTACAATGGTTGATATAATGAATTTTATTTATAAAATCAATCATAGTTCGGATTATAAAATGAAACTCTTTTATATGAAGTAGGAATCAATAGTAATCGCAGGTCAGCTATACTGCGGTGAACCGTAACTTAGCTTTGTACATACCGCCCGTCACACCCTGGAAATCGGTTTTATTTTAAGGTATTCTTTCAACATTTGAAAAAATGAGAAAAATATTTATAGTAAGATTGATAACTAAGGTGAAGTCGTAACAAGGTAGCCGTACTGGAAGGTGTGGCTGAATGTAAATTTAATATTTAATTTAATCATAATTAATAATTTATGGATTATTGAATTAGGGCTATTAGCTCAGAAGGTTAGAGCATACCCCTGATAAGGGTAAGGCCGCCGGTTCAAATCCAGCATAGCCCAATGAGAAAAGCAAATGAAATAGATGAGGGAATATAACTCAATTTGGTAGAGTATTGCTCTTGCACAGCAAAAGTTAGCGGTTCAAGCCCGCTTATTTCCATCAGAGAATATAGCTCACAAGAAGAGCATTGCGTAATTCTCCTATTTAATTTTCAAACATTTTTATATATTATTCATTTAAATAATTAACAAATTTAAATGAATAATATAGTATAATAGAACTGTATTATTAGTGATTTTAATCTTTAATATCTATAAAAATAAAAAAAATTATATAAATATTACGAAGTAACAGTATAGGTATATATAGATATTATATATTAAAATGTAAATCTACAAATGGAGGGGTTAAATAGGAAGATAAGCAAAGGTTAGTGGTTCAAATCCGCTTATTCTCATTGAAAAAAAGATCAAATGTTTTTCGCATAGGGTGGACTCCTAGGCATCTAGAGAAGATGAAGGGCGTTAAGTGTTTGCGAAAAGCTTAGTATGTAATTAATACATTGTTTTTTATGTTTAATGATCACTAAGATTCCCGAATGGGGAAACCCAAAAAAGATTATTTTTAATTTTTTTTATTTTCTTCTGAATTCATAAAGAAGAAAAATATAACTCAGTGAACTGAACCATCTTAGTAACTGAAGGAAAAGAAAGCAAAAGCGATTTTCTTAGTAGTGGTGAGCGAAAAGGAAAAAGTCTTGAGAGTGAAATATTTCTTTTTTAAATGAAATAATTTAATATTATACCATAGATGGTAAAAGTCCAGTAATTGAAAAAAAGAAAACATAATGAACTCTCTTTATATTATTTTCATGGTAATATAAAAAAAGTAGCATGGTAGTTACCCCTTGTGAAGAAGTAAGAACCACCTTATAAGACTAAATACTCCTAGATGACCGATAGTGAACAAGTACCGTGAGGGAAAGGTGAAAAGTAATCGTAGAAGATAATGAAATAGTAACGAAACCCTATGCTTTCAATCAGTGGGAGATTTTTTAAAATTGACCGCGTGCCTGTTGAAGAATGAGCCAGCGAGTTAAAAAAAGTGGCTTTTGGTTAAAGAGTCATCTCTGAAGCCCTAGCGAAAGCAAGTTTTATCCGAGCTCTTGTCATTTTTTTTAGACCCGAAACCGAGTGATCTACCTATGACCAGGGGAAATAGGCCCGAACCGACTAATAGTGCAAAATTAGCGGATGAGTTGTGGGTAGGGGCGAAAAACCAATCGAACTCGGAGTTAGCTGGTTCTCCCCGAAATGCGTTTAGGCGCAGCAATAAAATAAAGTAATGAAGGGGTAAAGCACTGTTTCATTTGGGGGCTTCGAAAGTTGTACCTCGGTGTGGCAAACTCTGAATACTTCGTTAATATTTTTTATTAGTGAGACTTTGGGGGATAAGCTCCATAGTCAAAAGGGGAACAGCCCAGACCACCAGTTAAGGCCCCAAAATGAGAATGCTAGTGACAAAGGTCGTGAATCTGCCATAACTTCCAGGAGGTTCGCTTAGAAGCAGCAGTCCTTTAAAGAGTGCGTAACAGCTCACTGATTATTTGAAGACTTTTTGGCTTCATTTTTGTTATAATATGTATTAGTTTTAGTATAATAAAATTAATATGTATAAAGTATATCTATAAATATAGATAGAAATTACAGCGTTTTTGCGTCGATAATTCACGGGACTTAATTTTCTGCCGAAACTGTGGGAATAAGAAAAACAAACAAAAGTCTTATTCGGTAGGGGAGCGTTCTGCTATTTTTAGCAGAAGTGAGAATGTTGGCTTAAGTAACGAAAACATTGGTGAGAATCCAATGCCCCGAAACCCCAAGGTTTCCTCCAATAAGGTTCGTCCGTGGAGGGTTAGTCAAGACCTAAGATTAGGCTGAAAGGCGTCATCGATGGAAAAAAAGTTAATATTCTTTTACTTTTTCTAGTAATATGTAAAAAAGAGGGACGGAGCAAAAAAAATAATTAATGGATTTTATTTTGTTTTATTTTTTTAGTTTGCAACTTATATTTTTTGAAAAAAAACAAAGAATATGAACAAAGATTTCTGCTAAAAAATGGATTAAAAAAAAAATAATTTCTTACTTTCTTTTAAGTATAGAATGTTATTTTTTGTTTTATTTTTTAGATATTGAGTTAAATATAAAAATGCTTCCAAGAAAAGCTCTTAATTTTGCGAAATAATTTAATTATTATTATTAAATTATTTAATTACAGAAAAACTTGTACCAGAAACCGACACAGGTGGGGAAGTAGAATATACTAAGGGGCGCGAGATAATTCTCTTTAAGGAACTCGGCAAAATAGCTCTGTAACTTTGGAAGAAAGAGTGCCTCAATTGAGGCCGCAGTGAAGAGGCTCGACCAACTGTTTACCAAAAACACAGGTTTCCGCCAAGTCGTAAAGACGATGTATGGGAGCTGACGCCTGCCCAGTGCCAGTTGGTTAATTATACAGGTTAGAATTAATTTATTTTTCGAAGCTTGTAGACAAAGCCTTGGTGAACGGCGGCTGTAACTATGACAGTCCTAAGGTAGCGAAATTCCTTGTCAGGTAAGTTCTGACCCGCACGAATGGCGTAATGAGTCGAGCACTGTCTCAAAGAGAAACTCGGTGAACTAGACATATCCGTGAAGATGCGGATTACTTACACCAGGACAATAAGACCCTAGAAGCTTTACTATAGTCTGAAATTGTACGATCTTCTGAAATATGCAGGTATGTGGGAGACAATAAACTTGAAAAAGGATGTCGTAAGTGAGAGACCACTTTTTTCTATGAGAAAGTTCTGAAAATATTCCTTGAATCAGGGTATTTGACAGTTTTTGACGGGTAGTTTACCTGGGGTAGGTGCCTCCTAAAAGGTAACGGAGGTATACAAAGATTCTCTTAAGTTGTTTGGAAATCAACTGATCAAGTATAAAGGCATAAGTGAATTTGACTATAAGACTGAAACGTCGAATAGGGGCGAAAGCCTGTCTTAATGATCCGATAGTACTGTGTGGAAAGGCTATCGCTCAATTGATAAAAGTTACTCTAGGGATAACAGGCTGATCTTCCCCAAGAGTCCATATCGACGGGAAGGTTTGGCACCTCGATGTCGGCTCATCGCATCCTGGGGCGGTAGGAGGTCCCAAGGGTTGGGCTGTTCGCCCATTAAAGCGGTACGTGAGCTGGGTTTAGAACGTCGCAAGACAGTTTGGTTCATATCCGGTGTGAGCGTTAGAGCATTGAGAGAAGTCTTTGATAGTACGAGAGGACTTCAAAGGACATACCTCTAGTGTACCAGTTCTTATGCCAATAGGATACGCTGGGTAGCTACGTATGGAGTCAATAATCACTGAATGCATTTAAGTGAGAAGTGGGCCTCAAGATGAATGCTCTCAAAAAGGTTACGGAAAGAAAAACCGGTAAATAGGTGTTATGTGTAAGATCCGTGATGATTTAAGCTGAGACATACTAAACAACCGAGAGATTTTGATCCTAAAGTTTATAATAATAATTGCTAGTGTTCTAGTCTAGGTCGATAACCACCTTAAACCATCTCGAATTAAGAAGTGAAAGGCTTAGAAGGTGAAAATACTTAAAGGGGGGCCTTTTGGGAAAATAACTTAATGCTAGCATTGATATTTAAATTTTTTTATAAGGTTTTTTTATCTAATAATATAATTACCTATTTAACTCAGCTGGTTAGAGTTTCCGTTTCATACGCGGAAAGTCACTGGTTCAAATCCAGTAGTAGGTAGATAAAAAATTTACCTTTTTTTCTATATTTTTTATTTTATGGTTGTAATACTTCAAAAAGTAGGGTGAATGACGGGAATCGAACCCGCGTATGGTGGAATCACAATCCACTGCCTTACCACTTGGCTACATCCACCAAAAATATTTTTCTACCCTCAAGACGGTATTCATTTTTTTTGTGAATAGAATGTTCCAGAATACCTCAATAAAAGGCTCAGCCCCCATCGTCTAGAGGCCTAGGACATCTCCCTTTCACGGAAAAAACGGGGATTCGAATTCCCCTGGGGGTGTATTCTTTATTTTTGATTAAATTCAAAAATAAATTTTAATTAAAAAAATACAAAAGTTAATTTAAATAAAAATGAAAACACAATCTCAAAACTTCATTTTACGAAAACACAGAAAATTTATTTTAGAAAAAACAAAAGGATTTCGAGGATCACAAAGTAAAACCTTTAGATCGTCTAATCAAGCATATATCAAGTCACAAAGTAATGCATATCAAAATAGAAAAAGAAAAAAGAGAGATTTTAGGAAATTATGGATTTCCCGTATCAATGGGGAATTACAATATAAATTAAATTGGAATACTTATCATTCTCTTTTTTTGAAGAATAATGTCATTTTGAATGCTAAAATTTCTAGTTTTTTAGCGCTTCAAGATACACCTTGTTTTTATAAAATATTAAATAGCATTTTAATAAATAGTATTTATTAAATCGTTAAATTTATATTACAAAATAAAAAAAATAATAATATATGAGTTTAGCATATTATAAAATAGGATTTAAAAGTCGACGAAAAATATTAGAAGAACGTGAATTAGCAGAAGATATTTTAGATTCTTTTTTTCAAAAATGTAGAATATCTAAAAATATAAATTCTCGTATACTTCGTTCAAATAGTAAAAATATGTTAGGTTTTGACAATAAAAAAGAAATAGAAGTAAAAAATAAAAATAAAACAGAGAATTCATTTTCATTTTATTCTTTATTTAATTATGATTTTAATTCTGTAAAAAACCAAAATAAGGAACAAAAATTATTAAAATCAAAAAATAAATTAAATTTATATATTAAACCAGTTTTACATCCAAAAAAACTATTTTCTAAAATAATTTTTTTAATACAACCTTTAGATAATTTTTCACTAAATACAAAAAAATTAATAGATTCTTCGTTTATACAAAATAAACAAAGAAGTTTTTTTGAATTTGGATATAGAAATGATAATTTTTTTATAACTCAAGATTTAATGTTTTTAACAAATAAGGAATATAAGTTTTTAATAAAAGAATTACATCAATTTCGTGCATTATTTTTTAGTAAATCTAGTTTTTTTTTTAGGAACAATGACCTTGATATGGATTATTTCAATTCTATAAATGTATTATTAGATTGTTTTTTTACAAATATTGGATATTTTAAAGAAAAAAATAATGATATTGTAAAAGATAATCAAGAAACACAACTATTAAATCTATATTCAAATCAACTAAACAAAAAATTTATTAAAATAAAAAAAAAAAGAAAAAAATCTAAAAATAAAAGCATTAAATAAAAATCTAAATTTATTAGATAAAATATTATAAAAAAGGTAGAATTCACGCTTTGTAGGACTTGAACCTACAACATAAGGTTTTGGAGACCTTCGTTCTACCAATTGAACTAAAAGCGTTAATTATCGGAATGACAGGATTTGAACCTGCGACCTTCTGTTCCCAAAACAGAAACGCTACCATCTGCGCTACATCCCGTAACATTCACAAAATATAATAAATGAATGTAAAATACAAAATATTTAATGCAATTATGATTATATATAATGATGATGAAATTAAATATTTAATATTCTTTTTTTTTTTAATAATACGATAAAAAATTTGATATATGCCAACTATTCAACAACTAGTTCGAACTGCGAGAAAAAAACCTTTGAAAAAACAAAGAACACGAGCTCTTAAAAAATGTCCACAGCGCAAAGGTGCATGTGTTCGTTTTTATACATTATCTCCAAAAAAACCAAATTCTGCTTTACGTAAGGTTGCACGTGTTCGTCTTTCTACAAAAGTAGAAATTATTGCGCGCGTACCAGGTATTGGTCATAATTTACAAGAACATGCTTCTCTTTTAGTTAGGGGAGGTCGTGTACGAGATTTACCGGGTGTAAGATATCAATTAATTAGAGGTACACGTGATCTTGATGGAGTAGTAGATAGAAAAACAAGTCGTTCTAAATATGGTACAAAAAAGAAAAATGAAACTTACTAATATTAATACTAATAAAACACAAAATAAAATAAAAAAAAATTCATTGATTAATTATAAAACTGTATCATATAAATTTTTTTTTCAAAAATTAAAAAAAAAATCATCTAAAATGATTGATCCGCATTTTATTTCAAATTTCGCATTACCGAAATATAGAATAAAAACAAAAAAATACCATTTTAGTTTGATTTCTAAAAAATTAAAAAAAAAAGAAATTATTTTTAAAAATCGTAGACAATTTTTAACATTTAATTATTCTCTTCAATATCAAAAATTAAACAAAATACAAGAAAATATTATTAAGAAGAAAAATATTTGTTATAATTCTACCTTAAATCTGAATTCAAATCTAGATTTTGATACAGATTTAATGAATTTAAAATTTCAATCAAATAAATTATTTTATTTGGAAAATATAGAAAAATCTTCTGAATTAAAAATAGAATTAATAGAACCTTTTATTAATCAACTTATGATTCATGGAAAAAAAAATGGAGCATATAAGATTTTTTTTTCTGTTTTGGAACATATAAATAATATAATGAAAAAAGAAGATCCTTTTTCTATTTATGAGTTAGCTATTCATAATGCTACTCCAAATGTATTGCCGAAAATAAAAACACCTTATTCATTTATTTTACGAGAACCACATATGTCTAAAAATAGACAAGCTATTCGTTGGATATTAGAAGAAGCTCGAAAACCTTTACAAAAAAAGGAAAAACCATTATATCAAAAAATAGCAGAAGAATTATTAAAAGCTTATTTAAAAAAAGGCCAAGCTGTCTCAAAAAAAATAGAAGCCGATCTTATTGCTTCTAAAAAGGATCAATTAGATCAACTAATTTAAATAATTTAAATAACAAAAAACTGAAATTGTATACACTAGTTTAATTTTATTTAATTAAATTCTAAATACTTAAATCTTAAAATTATGGCACGCGTAAAATTTGAACGTACTAAACCTCATTTAAATATAGGAACTATAGGGCATGTAGATCATGGAAAAACTACTTTAACTGCAGCAATTACAATGGCATTAGCTTCATTAGGAAATGCAAAAGGTAAAAAATACGATGATATTGATTCAGCACCTGAAGAAAAAGCTCGTGGTATTACAATAAATACAGCACATGTTGAATATGAAACAGAATTACGCCATTACGCTCATGTAGATTGCCCAGGACATGCAGATTATGTAAAAAATATGATTACAGGTGCTGCTCAGATGGATGGAGCAATTCTTGTTGTATCTGGAGCGGATGGACCAATGCCACAAACAAGAGAACATATACTTTTAGCGCAACAAGTTGGTGTACCGGAACTTGTTATTTTTCTTAATAAAGAAGATCAAGTTGACGATCAAGATCTTTTAGAATTAGTTGAATTAGAACTTCGTGATTTAGTTACTGATTATAAATTTGATGGAGACGCTATTCATGTAGTAAAAGGTTCAGCTCTTTTAGCTTTAAATGCTTTAACAAAAAATCCTAATATCAAAAGAGGAGAAGATAAATGGGTTGATCGTATTTATGAATTAATGGACGTTATTGATACAGCTATACCTACACCAGAACGTTCTGTGGATAAACCATTTTTAATGGCAATTGAAGATGTTTTTTCTATTACAGGTCGTGGTACTGTAGCAACTGGACGTATTGAACGAGGTACATTAAAAATGGGAGATACTGTACAAATTTTAGGTTTCGGTTCTCGTAAATCAGCAGTGGTTACAGGTATTGAAATGTTTCAAAAAACTCTTCCAGAAGCTTTAGCAGGTGATAATGTTGGTATTTTACTTCGAAGTATACAAAAAAAAGAAATTCAACGTGGTATGGTTCTTGCTAAACCTGGAACAATTACACCGCATACACGTTTTATTTCCCAAGTATATATATTATCAGAGCGTGAAGGAGGACGTAAACATGCTTTTACTATAGGATATAAGCCACAATTTTTCGTTGGTACAACTGATGTTACTGGAGAAATTTTAGATATTTCTTATGAAGCTCCTTTAACTGAAAATTCAAATTTACCAAAAACATCAACTAAGAATTCAAAAATTGCTACTCCTGGAGATTCAATGTATTTAACAATTCAATTTATTCAACCTATCGCTATTGAATTAAATATGAGATTTGCTATACGTGAAGGTGGTAGAACTGTTGGTGCTGGACTTATAGTTGATATTTTAAAATAAAAAAAATCTAATATCATTTATGAATACTATTTTACATTCTATAAAAGATAAAAAAAAATTTGATATTCTGAAAAAATTAAGAAAAAATCAACTTATTCGTATTCAGCTATTAGAGAATAATAAAATTGTCTTTTATAGAGGAAAAATTCTTTCTATACATAAAGCAGGAATGTCAAGTACTTTCTTAATTCGTCGTAAAATTAGAGGTATTCGTTTAGATATAAATTTTCCGTTATTTGCCCCTTTTTTACGACAAATAGAAATTATTTATTAATTTATTTATTATTATTAATTAAATATGCAACGTTTTAAATCTATTACACCAGGGCGACGTCATAAATTAAGTTTAGATCCAAACGATTCTTTACAAAAAAAAAATAATCCTGAAAGATTATGTTCTTTTGGGTTTTTTCGATCTAAAGGGCGAAATCATCGAGGTGTGATCACAAGTCAACATCGTGGTGGAGGTCATAAAAGAGTGTATCGAGATATTGATTTTAAACGTTCAAAAATTGGAATAGTAGGAAAAATCAAAACTGTTGAATATGATCCAAATAGAAATGCCCTAATAGCTCTTGTTGTTTATAAAGATGGAGATAAAAAGTATATTTTATATTTTCAAAATTTAGAAATAGGAGCTAATATTGTGTCTTCTTCATATGCCTTTATTCGTGCAGGTAATGCTTCTCCTTTAAAAAATTTTCCATTAGGTGCTACAATTCATAATATAGAACTTCATTCTGGAAAAGGTGGACAATTAGTGCGTTCTGCTGGAGCAAAAGCTGTTATTTTATTTAAATATAAAAATATGACAGCAGTTCGTCTTCCATCAGGAAAAAAACGTTTTATTCCTGATATTTGTTGGGTTACTTACGGTGTTGTTGGAAATCAACAACAAAAATTAAAAATTTTAGGAAAAGCTGGATGTAATCGATGGATAGGAAAACGACCTCATGTTCGTGGATCTGCAATGAATGCCGTAGATCACCCTCATGGTGGAGGTGAAGGAAAAGCTCCTATAGGGAGAAAAAAACCTTATACTCTTTGGGGTAAACCTGCTCTAGGTGTGAAAACCAGAAAATTACGAAAATGGAGTAATCTTTATTTTAGAAAATTCAAAAATTCATGAAATATAATCAAAAAAGTTTAAAAAATTTTATCGCTTCTTATTTAGATTCTGTTATAAAAAATAAAAAATATAAAACTACCTATGTGAAAAAAACAAAAATGTCTAGCCCTTATTTTAAAACATGGGCAAGAACTTCCATTATTTCAAAACAAATGAATGGAGTAACTGCTTCGGTTTATAATGGATTGAAACATGTTCCCGTGTTTATCACTCCAAAAATGATAGGATCCAAATTAGGTGAATTTGTGTTAACACGAAATTATCAAGGGCATTCTAAAAAAAAAAAAGGTAAAAAATCAAAAAGATAATGAAATAATATGTCACGTAAAGTAAATCCATCTTTATTACGATTAGGTGTACTTAATTTACATTCAAATAATTCTTTTATGGACACGTTTAATTATGAAGGTAAATTTTTATATTTTCTTTTTCTTCATATACAAAAAAGAATGAATTTTCTTTTTGAGCAGTATCATAAATTAATTGAAATTCATTTGAATAAATTAAAAAAAAAAAGAAGTGAATTTGAAAAATTAAAAGTAAAAATGAATATTGTTGAAGTGAAATTACATGGAACTTTAGCAATTCATAATCGAACACTGAACTTAAAAAAATTATTAGAAAAGAATCCTTTTATGCATAGTTCATCATCTAAATTAGAGTCAAATGTTTATATTAATTTAAACACTTTAACCGAAACTGTTTTTGATTGGGGGCTTTTTGAAGAATATTGCACAACAGAATTTTTTTATTTACAAAATTTAATTAAAAATTATCAAACATATATTCCTGAATCCTCTTTCATTTTTCAAAGAGGATTATTTTCTACTTGTTTTACTCTAATGGAAACTCCATTTTCTACAGCTAAAGTACATCTTGGTCAACTTAAAGTGGATTTTGAAAGAGTACATTCTAAAAAAATAAAAGCTGCATTTAAAATAACTTTTATTCGTATGAATGATACATCGTTATCATCATTATTTGCAGGTGTTAAATTAAGAATTACAGGACGTTTGGATGGGGCAGATCGTGCTAGATCTAGATATGAAGAACAAGGCCGTGTAGCTTTACGAACATATGCATCGGATATTGATTATGCTTCTGATTTAGCTGTTACAAAATATGGGGTTTTAGGTATAAAAATGTGGATTGATCATGGTATTTCTTATAGTTTTTCTGATTATGTCGAATATCAAGATTTATCTTCTCTTTTTTATATCACGAAATTAAATAAGAACAAGAATAAGAATAAAAAAAAGGAAAAAATTAATTATAAAAATCTTATATAATTAAAAAATTAGAAAAAAATTTATGTATACTTTATATATTCCTAAAAAAATACGTCATAAAAAATATCATCGTGGACATTTAAAGGGAAAAGCTTCAAGAGGAAATAAATTATCTTTCGGTACATACGGTTTACAAGCTTTAGAGCCCTCATGGATTAGACCAGAGCAAATAGAAGCAGGTAGGCGTGCATGTACACGTAAAATACGTCGTCATGGTAAATTATGGATTCGTGTTTTTGCAGATAAGCCAAGAACAATTCATTCTGCAGGTACTCGAATGGGTTCAGGAAAAGGTGCAATTAAATTTTATGTAGCTATTGTAAAACCTGGACAAATTTTTTATGAATTAAAAGGTGTACCAAAATCCTTAGCTTTCGCTGCATTAACATTAGCAGCTTCAAAATTACCTATAAAAACAAAAATTATATTATGATTCAAACACAAACATTTCTTCGAGTAGCTGACAATACAGGAGCTAGGTATATAATGTGTATTCGTGTTTTACGTGGTTCAAATGCTAGAATTGGTGATAGTATTATTGCAGTGGTAAAAGACGCCATACCAAATGGTAAAATTAAAAAATCAGAAATAGTACGCGCGCTTATAGTTCGAACACTTTCTTCATTAAGACGAAAAGATGGTACCACTTTACGTTTTGGGGAAAATGCGGCAATTATTTTGAATAAAAATAAGAATCCTAGAGGTACGCGTATTTTTGGCCCTGTTGCGAGAGAAATTCGCAAAGCGGGATATCAAAAAATACTTTCATTAGCTTTTTTTGTTATTTAATTAATCATATTTAAAAATTTATGAAATTTTTACGAAACTCATTCGTTCGTTTTCAAAAAAAAGAACCTTTTGTGTTTATTATGAAAATATTAAAAAATAGATCATATAATCTTCAAAAGGACAATAATAATTTTTGGATAGATAGTATTATATTTACTAGACAAATTATCAAATCAGAATCTCATTCAGGTTTAAAAAAAATAATGAAAAAAGAAGTATTATTAATAGATAAAATTGTAATACATGCTGGTATTGGTATGATGAAAACATTTCCTGAATATCAAAAAGTTTTTTTTAAATGTTTAGAAAAAATTAGTGGGCAAAAACCTATACATACTTATTCTAAAAACCCTATTTCTGGATTTCATTTACGTGAAAATATGATTATAGGGTGTTATGTTACTCTTCGAAAAAAATATATGATAAATTTTTTTAATAGATTAGTAAAATTAATTTTACCGTCTTTATATTTATTTAGAGGAATAGATTCTACTCAATTTGATGGTCAAGGAAATTTTACGATATCTATATATGATATAACAACATTTCGTGAATTATTTGAATCTGATATGAGTGCAGCAGAAATTAGAGAGTTTGATAATTTTTCTGAGATGAATAAATTTGGACTTAATATTACTTTTGTAACACCTTTTAGTACAGATAGTGAAGCAATTGAATATATGTCTCATACTAATCTATTAATAGACCCTTCTGTTAATTTAAAGAATATAAATAATCATTTTCAATCTTATAAATATAACTCTTCCAAATTTAAATTAGAGAAAAGATTAGAAAGTAATTTACGATTGGATTCAGCTTTTAGTATAATGACAATGAAGTTTGAGTCTAACAATTTTAAATCTCAAATTAAAACTTTAACTATGACTATTGCTAATAAAGTACATTATTTTTTAACTGAAAAACCAATAGTAAAAACTACAGTTGTATCATATTCATCTAATAAAAATAAATTTAATCAAAATATATGATGAATTTTATAAGAAATTTAATATTGCATTTTTTATATAAATATAAATATAATATTACTAATATTATTCGTAGTCTTTCTTTTTTATCTCAAAGGTACGATTATGACTATTTTATAGCTCGAAATCGACTTGATTATACTTTAAATTTTTTCATATTTAAGCTGAGTAATGATGATTTTTTCTTTGCGTTTGAAAAATTTATTCTTAGAGGTATGCTTGATGTCATTTTTCTTCTATGTTATATTGATAATTTAAGTTATTATTATATAAGGAAAAAAACAATAAAATTGCTTATCAATTTTTTAAGTTTTTAAGTTTAAAAAAAATTTTTAAATACATTATATTTTTTAATTATATAAGTTAAGTAAAAAGTAAAAATAATGAGAATAGCTTATAAAAATAATTCGGTGATAAATATGATCACAAATATTAGGAATGCTTTATTATTACATAAAAATTCAGTTTTAGTCCCAGATACACAAATAATACGACAAATAGCCACTATTTTAATAAAAAATGGATTATTAGTTAAGTATTCTTCTATTCAAAATGGTAAAAAAAAGAAATTACTTTTCATTTTGAAATATTTTGATAAAATAAATTATGATATAATAGAATCTCGTTCTGCTATTCTAACGATTAAACCTCATTTGTTAGAAGAGAAAAAAGGAGTCACATTAAATGAAATTTCAAAAAATAAATATTTAGGTGAATTTTTAATACTTTCTACAAGTAAAGGGTTATTAACACGTGAAGAAGCTATAGCTAAATGTGTTGGAGGTATTGTTGTATTACGTATAACTTAATAATTAATCCGAAAATTTAGCAAAAAAGAATTGAAAATGTATTTATTATTTAATATTTATTTTAAATAAAAATCATATGATAATGAAGAAAAATATGTCTGGTGTTCAATACGAAAGGTTAAAAAAAAAGGAAGATCAAAAGCTTTTATCTAATTCATATTCTTCAAAAGAGAGAGAAGAAAATGAAGTGATGAAAAAAGGAACAAATCAAAAAAAGGCAGAAGAATTCAAACTAAGAAATCTTTATAAAGAAGAACAACAAAGACGATTGGAATTTAATAAAAAGTTAGTAGTCAAAAGATTAAATGAAAATGTTTGTCTATTTAAAGGAGTAGTTGTTGCTTGTTTAAGAAATACTAGATTTTTAGTAAAACCAATTGCTAATGTTTCTAATTTTCAAAAATTTACTTCTATAGCGGAAGATGAAATATATCATACATATGTAAAGGAAGAACAAAAAAATCTACCTGAAAGTATTAGACAACCTGATGAAATTCATTGTTATATTGATGGAAAAATTAGAGAGAATAATATTGCTATATTTGTAACAAATATAGTAGAATTTGTATGTGATAGAAAAACTAAAAATATAGGCCGTATTTCATATAGATATGAGTATATCTATGCTGATTTAACAGATAATTTAATAGCAAGAGATAGTGAACCAACTGAATTATTTCTTGGTAAAGTTAGAAAAAGAGGTCTTGGTAAAGGAAAAGGAAAATAATATAATGAACAATTAAAATTAATATGAAAGTAAGTCCATCTGTTCGACGAAGATGTAAAAAATGTAGAATAATTAGACGACATGGTATTGTTCGTGTTGTTTGCACAAATTTAAAACATAAACAAAGACAAGGTAGATGAGTTCTTTAAAAAGCAAAAATAATAATAATAATACATCTGGTATATCAAATTTTTCTTTTTTGACTAAACCTACTTCTAGTTATAAAAATAAAAAGAAAAAAATGAAAAAACAAAGAAATAAATTTCTTAATAGTAAAGCATTTTATAAGGCTTTTATTTATATTAAAACTAATGAAAGTAATTCATTTTTTTCAGTATGCGATTTTAAAGGGAATATTTTAACAATAAGTACTTGTGGTCGTCTTCAAGATCAGAGTGTAAAAAAAAAAAATAATATGGCTCTTTATAATGCTTCAGAAAAAATTATATATTTTATAAAAGAAAATAAAATAAAATATCTTTTCATTGCTTTTGATGGTTTTGGTTTAGCACGTAAAGCTTTTTTAAATAATTTACAAAAAATTAATACAAATATTATAGAGATTAGAGATTATGCGTCAGTACCTCATAATGGATGTAGGTTGAAAAAGCAAAAAAGATTATAAATTTTATTTAAACAAATCATGAAATATTTTTTCACATTTAAATATTCGCAAATTCAGGGACATTTAACATATAATCAATACATCTTAGGGTTTTTTAAAAGAGGAGAAGGTACAGCTTTTGCAAATATTTTACGACAACATATGTTATCTCTAGAATTTACAAAACAATTATTTTCTTTTTCTCGTTTAGATATATTTGATATCCAATTAACAAGTATATCTAGAAATATAGACCATGATAAAGAATTATTATCTCGTTTAAAAAATAGTATATTTTTTTCTTTTGGTATTATTGAAAAACCTATACGTTTATATTTAAAAGTAAAAGGACCAATTATAGTAACATTAGAAATGCTTGATCTTCCTCAAAATATTATTTGTTTAGATCCAAAAATGATAATTGATACATTATTTCAAGATGAAGAAATTGAATTAAATTTTACTGTTATTTCAAAAAATTTATATAATTTGAAAAATACAGATTCCGTTAATCTAACCAATAAAGAATTACCTATTGAACAAATATCATTTTTTATTGAAGAGGTTGTAAATCCTAAAGGGATTACTTTAGAATATATTACATTAAATATATGGACTCGAGGAGATACTCTTTTACAAAATATGCAGAAATCGATTATAAAATTAGCTCTTTATCAAATAGCAAAAAAATTTTTATTTTTTGCTGCTATTTTATATAATAGTGAATTAAATTGTTTTTATAAATATTAAATCTAATTATAAAAGAGGAGAAATGACTGAGTGGTTGAAGGTAGCACATTGCTAATGTGCCATATGCAATAGCATATCAAGGGTTCGAAACCCTTTTTCTCCTTTTTTATAATTAGATTTAAAGTGTGAACAATAAAAAAAATTAATTAAAGGGAGCTTAAAGGGCTTATCGTCTAAAGGCTAGGACAGAAACCTTCTAAGTTTCTAATGTAGGTTCAATTCCTACTGAGCTCAAATTCTTATTTATAATATAAAAACGCCTACTTAACTTAATTGGTAGAGTATCGGTTTTGTAAACCGAAAGTTATCGGTTCGAGTCCGATAGTGGGCTTATTTTTATCTTCAATAGCTCAATGGTAGAGCACTCGGCTGTTAACCGATGTATATAGGTTCGATTCCTATTTGGGGAGGGGGTAAATAATTACTCTAAATTGGTTACAGAGTAGAGCAGCCTGGTTAGCTCGTAAGGCTCATAATCTTAAGGTCATAGGTTCAAATCCTATCTCTGTAATATTTTAATTTATTGTGTTTCACTTTATTTAATTTTATTTTTGTTATTAAAAATAAAATGGGATTATAGTTCAATTTGGTTAGAGCGCCGTCCTGTCACGGCGGAAGTTGCGGGTTCGAACCCCGTTAATCCCGAATGCATCTATGGCAGAGTGGTCGAATGCACCGCACTCATAATGCGGCTTACATCGTAGGTTCAAACCCTACTGGATGCAAATTTATTCGCCTCCATGACGAAATTGGTAGACGTGCCGGTCTTAGGAACCGGAGCTGAATAAGCGTGCCGGTTCAAATCCGGCTGGGGGCAATAGGATTTTTCATTGATAGGCCTGCACATAGATGCAGGTTTTTTTATTAAAATAAACTATACATAATATATATATAATTATATATATCAATCATTTATAATTTTTTGATGTAATAATCTACAAGAGCAGTTGTATTTATATTTAATATTTTATTTGAAGTTAATCTTTTTATATCTGAATACGAAAAAATAATTTCTTCGTTATTTTTTTCTTTATCCATTTTATAAAGAATTCGATCATTTTCTTTGCAAATATAACTAGGTTTATTAATAGTTTTTCCATTTATTGAAATATGTCTGTGATTTATTAATTGACGCGCTGCTTTCATTGTTGGACTTATTCCAAGATAAAAAAGAACGACATCTAATCTTGAATTTAATAATTTATCTAAAGCAAAAGATTTTACTTTTTTTGTTTTACAACATTTTCTAGAAAATGTACATAATTGATAATCTTTTAATCTATAATGATATTTAGCTCTTTGTTTTTCTCGAAAATAATAGTAAAAACGAGAATATTTGTCAAGAGATGTATAAGTGATATTTCCATCTAATAAATTAACTAATTTAAGAAATTTTATATATTCTAAAGTATTTTTTCCATTTTTATAATTTTGGTTTTTTTGAATTTTATCCATATTATATTTATATAAATAATAAAAATGACGTAATGAATTCATTTTCTGATATGGTAAATTTTTTAATAAATCTTGTTTAGATTGATCTTTTGAGTCATTTTGTGATTCATCTTGTGAATCATACTCTGAATCATCTTGTAATTTATTTTTTGATTTTACATCTAAATCTAAATTTGTTAAAAAATCTAAATTTAATGAAGGTTTTTCATCTTTTTTGTGTCTTGATATTTTTTTTACAAAAAAATTTTTTCTTTTTGTTTGTAAAAATTTTACTGTTTTTCTTGTAAATCCAGGAATATTTCCTAAACGTGCTATAATATGAAAACGTCTTTTTTTATTTAATTGTGACATAAAATGTTATTAGTTTTTTTATTGAATAATAAAATAAATTGAGATGTAGCCAAGTGGTAAGGCATCAGGTTTTGATCCTGACATACGGAGGTTCGATTCCTTTCATCTCAGAATAAGAAACGATTATAATTAAAAAAATGTTAAAATTTTTAATTGACCATATGTATGATCATATGATCATAGTGCAAAATTGTTATCAAAAAAAAAAAAATGAATAAACTATATACTTTTATAATTATAATAGATGCTGAGATAGCTCAGTTGGTAGAGCAAAAGACTGAAAATCTTTGTGTCACCAGTTCAATCCTGGTTCTTAGCACTTAAAATATCATTTTTATTTTATGAAGTCTAATCTTTTTAAGAATTTTTAAAAAGATTAAAAAGTTTTATTTCAATTTTTCTGTGAAATAAAATATAAAGAAGAGGTAATATATAAATACGTATTTTGTTTCTTGAAAAAAAGATATTTTTATTCGATTTATCATATATCAGAGGTAGATTATAATTTTTCTTTAAAAAAGAAATATCTTTTCTATAAATTTCTAAAAAAATAAAAGGTCTTATTAAGATGTAATTTTTTAGTTTTCCATATTTTAAAGAAAATAATAATAAATCTTTTTTTCTTTTATTTAAAAAAAAAAGATTATTACTTTTTAAGTATAATATCTTATTTTTTTTCAAATCCTTAAAATGCTGAGGAGGAGTTTTAGTAGGGTATTTAAAAAAAAAAGATGGAAAAAGTGGATTTTCATTTTCGAACTCATTTCTTTTTTTTTTTAAATTGTTTATTTTATGTAGACTTGTTCCGCGTAAAATATTAAATAAAATAGTTTCTATAACATCACTTGATGTATGACCTTGTAATATATGTATACTTCTTTTTTGTTTTTGAAATAAAAGATTTCCATATCTATTTAGACATTGAAGTCTCCAATAACGAGCATTAGTTTCATTTTGTTTATTTAATGAATTACAATTATAATTAATACAAAAATATATATTAAATGTAAATGCTAATTTGATTATTTGCCAATAAGAAGAAATATTATTTGTTTGCCATAAATGATGACAATATAAAAGTTTTATTTTATTTATCTTTTTTTCTATTTGTATATATTGAAGAGTTAGAAAAAAAAATAATAAGAAAGTAGAATCTTGTCCAGTAGAAATCGTTAGTATGTTTGAATTGAAAATAGTATTTAACATTTTTTTTATCTAAGGGTAATTAACTCAATTGGTAGAGTACTCGGCTTTTAACCGAATAGCTCCGGGTTCGAGTCCCGGATTGCCCATTAGGTGCTTGACCTGATCTATTTAACCACTTTGCCTGAAATTATACTCATTTTATTGTTTATATAAAAATATATATGAACAATCAATTACCATAGTACTGTGGTATTGCGGGTATTGCATAACGGTAGTGTCTTTGCCTTCCAAGCAAAAGGTACGGGTTCGATTCCCGTTACCCGCTCCAAAAGTAAGAGTATATATTTTTGGAGAAATGGCAGAGTGGTTGAATGCGTCGGTTTTGAAAACCGAAATGGGGTAAAATCCATCAAGGGTTCGAAACCCTTTTTCTCCTAAATTTTTGGAATAGAAAAAAAACGGGTCGATGCCCGAGTGGTTAAAGGGATCGGACTGTAAATCCGATGATGTATGTCTACGCTGGTTCGAAACCAGCTCGGCCCATTTTTTCTATTCCAAAAATTTGGCTTATATTTTTTTTACTTTTTTTTAGGCCGTATCATGGTAAAAATTTATCAGGATATAGGAAATAGGTTTAATTTTTCATTTTCTAGATTTTAGAAATTTTATTTCTTTCAGAAAAAAGGAAGAAATTTACTAGTAATGAGTAAGTAATGAGTGATTTGTTATTACAATAAAATATTTTTTAAATTATTCTGTCCTTTTTTTTAAGAAAATTATTATGGATTTTGGTAGGGGGTGTGGCGAAATTGGTATACGCAACGGACTTAAAATCCGTGGACCGCTAAGGTCGTAAGAGTTCGAGTCTCTTGATCCCTACCTTATCATTATCTTTTCTTATAAAAAGAAAAAATAATACAAATATTTTTTTTTATAATATTTATATTTTATATATGCCAGTTCAAAAAAAAAAAACGTCAAAATCTAAAAAATTAAAAAGAAGATTTTTTTGGAATAATAATTTAATTAAAATCAATATTCCGTTTAAGTTAAAACACATTTATTTAACTTTTTCTAAAAAAAAATCTAAAAAGAATTTAAAAACCGAAAAATGAAAATAAAAATTTTTTTTATTTTATATTAATTTTCTTTTCTTTACATTTGTTTTTAAAGAAAATCTAAATAACAGCTTTTTTTATTAAACTATTTTCTAATAGTAAATAATCTTAAATCAGAAGTTATTATTATTATTGTCATTATAGACATAAATGTTAAATTTTTCTGGGACTGTATGGGCGTCTATAGCTCAGTGGCTTTAGAGCACGTGGCTACGAACCATGGGGTCAAGGGTTCAATTCCTTTTAGACGCATCATATCAGTAATGTTATACTGATAATGGAATATTTAATTCTAATAAATCCAATATTCTATATTATAATAATTATAAAAGAAAAGCATGTATTTATATTAATAAATATAAAAATCTTTTTCATATAATATATATAATCTAAAAACGTTTAATTTTAGTTAACAATTTTGTTGATTTTAAATTAGCAAAATAATTAACAAATATTAATAAAACTTATACTAACGATGACGTTTTCAATTTTTTTAAGTTAGTATCCCAACTAATATGCACGTAAAATTTAATTATGAATTACAATAAATTAACTCGACGTCTAATAAACTATATACTACATGTAAAAGTACATTTCATTATCAAATTAAAATTGTTTAAAAATTTATTTTTGTTTAAACGAAATTTATATAATATTCTTATAAAAAATTATGTAAATAAATATAGACAAAAAGTTATACTTAAATTCAAAAAAAAAACTCCTATACTTTTATTCAAATTAAATGAATATAAGATTAAATTCGAAAGAAATAGAAATATTATTCTGAATTATATAAATAAATTATTTAAAGTGATTAAATATATTTTAGAATTCATAAAAAAAAAAATTGTAAAATATTTAACAAGTGAAATTGTCATTAAAGATACTGATACCTATATTAAAGAAGTAATATTTCGTAGAGATTCCCTTGTAAGCTCTATAGCGAAAGATTTAGATATCGAATATGCTCTAATCGCAAAGCGTCAAAATTTTTATAAAATAAAACTATCCATTTGGGATATACCTTATGATTCTCTATTTTTTCTGTTTATTCAAAAACTAAAAAATTTTAGAATTCAAATAGTTATTTGGTCTATTTATCATTATATTTATTTTTTCTTTTATAAAAAAATACCTTATCTGTATAATTCTTTAAAAGAAAGAATTTTTGGGTTCTATTATTTTTTCATTGGTGAAATACCTTATTTATATAGTTCTTTAAAAGAAAGAATTTTAGATTTTTGTTATTTTTTAATAGACGAAATACCTTTTGTGTATGATTTTTTGAAAAAATTAATTTTTTATTTATATCATTTTATAACAAAAAAAATACGAATTCCTACTGTTTATGATATTTTAACGGAATATATTCCTTTTTTATATTTCTTTTTAAAAAAAAGAATACCTCTTTTATTTTATTCTTTAGTAGAAAAAATTAAGGGTTTTATCAAAAATAAAACTTATAAAAATATTTTTAATAACTATTACTATTATAGTAAATTATATTATAATATTATAAAAAATATCATTTATAAAATTTGTGTTTATAACTATTATATTAAATTATGTTATAATTTTATAAGAAATATCATTTACAAAATTTATAAAAATGGGTATTTTCAGTATTATTCTCAATACTATAATAAAGCATTTCATAATTTTTTAAATTATTATAACCCATATTGGTTTTTTCTTCGTAGATATAAAGAAATAACAACAATATATAAACATCTTTATAAGCATAAAAAAAAACTTATTGAATATATTCGAGTGACTTTTATTTATGAAACCAGAGCTTTAGATATTGATCCAAAATTAGTAATAAGTATTTTAATTTTACAAATTAGTTTTCTTTTTTCTTTTTATAAACGTAGATCTTTTAATACAACAATATATGATACAACTAAAATGTCTCAAATAAATAAAAATATTAAAAATCATGCTAAAGATAAGAAAAAAATATGGGATATAGAAGACGATCTTCCTTCTCGTATGTTTATAAATAAAAGAAAAGAAAAATATTTAACAAAAAATGAAATACCTTTTCTTTCTTTAAAATCTTTAGAGTTGGAAAAAGATAAAAATCAAATTCTACAAAGACCTCAAAGAAAACTAAATAGAAAAATTTTTCAATTATCGCCAGGAAGAAGTAAAAAATTTATAGGATACAAATTTCCTGAATTTAATATATTAAAAAGAAATCAATCGAATAGAATAATTAAAGAAATACCTAAAAAAGCTTTTATTAATCCTTATCCTAAAGAATTTTTAAGACATGAAATACAAAATACTAAATTAGGTATAAAAGATGTTGATTATAAATTAAAAAATTTTAAATTAACATATTCTATGCATCAAAATAATGAAGATTTCATTGATGAATATTTTGCAGCTTTAGCAAAAAATGCTGATCTTGAAGGTTATACCTTTAAACACGATTTCCCAGGTTTGTATGAAGATCCATCATTAAAATTAACAAAGAAAGAATCTTTTTCTTTTTTTAAGATGTTCAAGAAAAAAAAAGAACAAAAGACAGAGCAAAAAAAAGATACTAAAAAAGAAAATATTAGTAATAATAAAGAAGATGATGTTATTGGTATTAAAAAAACAGCAGATGGTCATTTAATAATACCTTCTGCCTACAGAAAGTTAATAACATTTCTTCGACATTTTACAACTAAAATTGTAAGCCGTTTTGGGGATGATGAATGGGAACTATTTAATATTGCTCGAGGAAATTTTACATATAATAAAATATATAAAGGTCCTGTTTTTAAACTTAATAAAAATCGCGATGTTATTTTTCAAAATAAAATGAATAATTCATTAAATTTAAGAAAAATGTTAACTCCTAATTATTCTAGAAGAATAAAGAGAGTTAATAGAATTTTATCTCATCATATATATACTAATAAATATAGTTCGGACACTGAAGAAAGGAATATATTATCTCGAAGAGTTAAAAGAGGGAAACCTGGATTCATGGATTCAGAAGGTAATTTTTATTTTCAATTAGATGTGCGACACAAAATTAAAAAAATGCTTGAATTTCATCTTCGAGAAGATGTGAATATTCATGCTATTGATTTACATCGAGTTTATAAACATGGATCATCTGAAAGAGTAGATGATAGTACTAATCTTTATTTAGAACCTTATAGACTAGGATGGTCTGTAGGAGAAGCTCCATATAGTCGTGATAGTTCACATAATATAGATATTCGCACATTACCTGGTGAAGTAAAAAATACAAAAGCTCATTTTAATTGGTTATATAAAAAATATCGTCGTTTTATTGATGTACCAAATTTTAATCCTACTAAACCAAAAGAAACATTAAAATATGATATGACTAGTGCATTAATATTTCTTCCAGAACCTGGTATGGGGGAAAATATGATTTTTACAAATAATGTAATTAAAGCTATTCTAACATTTAAAAAAAAACAATATGAATCAGATATTGAAACTTATAAAAGAAATAAGATTCGTACACAGTTAAAAGAAACTTTAGATTCGTCTTCATATTTAAAAAATGAAAATAATAAAGTAATTTCATTAAAAGATTTTTTAATGTGTAATCTTCTTCCTATAGATGATGACAGAGGGAAAAAGAAATATTATCATTCTTTTTATTATGAGAAAAAAAAAAATAAAAAACCTTTAAAACTTGTAGCAAGAATACTGTTAACCCCGTTTATAGTAATAATTATAATAATTAAAAAATTTAATTTTTCTAAATTTCCTAGCTTTTTAATAAAAAATATATTAGCAGTTAATTGGAAATTTTTTAGATTTCTAGAAAGATATACTGAATTTTTAGGGCCTATAAATGCATATTTTGATATATTAGAATTTTCTATTTTTTCTAATCGTTATGTTTATAATCATTATGATACTTCTTATCTTTTATTAAAAGAAACATCTACTTTTTTAAGTACAATTTGGTTTTTAATTTATTTAAGTGCTATGAATTTTGCAATAGTTTATATATTATATAAATATATAATATATATGGTTAGATGGTTATTTAAAATACTGTTTAATAGTATGATTGATGCAGTTGAATTAAAAGGAGGCTTTGGAGAAGGAGAGATGATTCAATATTTTACTTTAGAAGTTGCTGGTTTTAATTTTGATAATAGTAAAAATGAACGAACTTTATGGGAATATATCCAAGAGTGGATTGATACTTGGTTTAAAAAAAGTCAATTTAACCCTTATAAAATACATTATGAAAAAGATATTCGTAAAAAAGTATTTTTATCAAATGTTATAGGATCTGAAGATTATTTACATTATTTTGATCATGTTTTTAAATTATTAGGTGATAATCAAATATTATATCGCCCAAGAAGTGAAGCTTTTAAAATGCTTTTAGAAAAAGAAAGTAAAATTCATATGATGTTAGCTGGTTCTTCAGGAACAGGAAAAACTCATTTCGTAAAAGCTCTTGGAGGAGAACTTGATGTACCTGTATTAATATATTCTCCAAATGATTATACAGGATCACGAGAAACTCAACTAGTCAAATTATTTGCAAAAGCTCGTCAAATGGCTCCATGTATTGTTTTTATTGATGAAATTGATTCTTTAGCACAAAAAAGAAAAAATTTAACAAATATTGAACCAACTGAATGGATGGCTAGAGAAAAAATGTTTGAAAATATTGTATCTCCCGAAAAAAGAAAAAGAATTAAACCGGTTTCAAAAAACCCAAGTTTATTTAGAGATTTACCAAATGAGGAAGGATTAAGTTATGCTCAATCAGTTGGAAGACAAGTTTATGATTCTTATAAAGAATATCTGGATGAACGTCATGAAAATAGACGTACACTTTTTCGATTACTTTTAGAAACTGATGCGATTACTCGACAAAATAAATTAGAAAATAAAAAACTTTATAATAGAAAAAACATCATTTTAATGGGAGCTACAAATAGAGTTGATTTAATAGATCATGCGTTATTACGCCCTGGTCGCTTCGCTACAACAGTTTATTTTACTTTACCAAGTAGAGATAGAAGACGTCAAGTTTTTTTAAATCATGCAAATCCTTTTGTGATAGACCCTAATTTTAAATGGGATTATTTTTTAGATCTTACTAAAGGTTGGAGTAATGCTCAAATAGCTTTATTACTTAAAACTTCATCAATGAAAGCTTTAACATGGCAAAAAAAAACTCAAAGTTATATTGATATTAAACATAATAATAAAACTGTTTCTAGTTCAATAAATAGTGTTCTTGGTATTTCTTTTGTCAATTTAAATTTAAATAAAAAGAAAAAAAAATATGCTTCACATTTAGAACGTCGACTTTATATGGAAGCAAGTAGATTTTTTCTTGAATTTATTTTTGATTATTTAGATAATAAAGAGATTTTTTCTTTAGAAGAAAGAAAAGATGAATTAGAGGATAAAATCCAAAAAAAAAAAATAACCGACATTTGTATGAATGGTAATTTTACTAAAAGAGATTTTGAACATTTTTTAATATGTCTTTTTGGAGCTAAAATCGGAGAATTTTATTATTTATTAAATATTAAAAAAGAAATATCACCTTTTATTACTTTAGGGTCTAAAATAAATGACAAATTTGGATTAATTTTTATAATGATAATGCAAAAATTCTGGAATTTTTATTCTTCTAAATTAATAAATCAAAAAGGAGCATCTAACTCTTTACAAGATTTTGAATTACAAAAAGGAAGATCAGATTTTTTTGTAGAAAATTTGTATTATACGAGAATTCAATCATTATATTCACAAGCTCTATATAAACGAGAATTAGAATACGAATGGATACTTGATATTTTCTTTAGTATACTTATTAATCGTACAGAAAAATCATCAGAATGGCATCTTTTTTTTCATACTGCTTATAAGCAACCAATGAAATATTATAATAAAAAAATTAAAATACGTTTAGAATTTTTTATTAAAGAGCATGTAATTCGTTGGTCAAATACACAAAATTTTGTCCATAAAGATATTGGGCAAAATGAAGAAGAACAAGAAGCATATGAGTTAACATTGAATGCTTTAACTATTGGAGTTGATTTATTAAAAAAAAATTCAATAATAATAGAATTTTTTGTAGATTTATTAAGAAGACATAAATATATACGAGCAGTAGATGCTGTGCAGTATTTAAAACAATATTTAAAAGATAATAATTTATCAATAAATGTATAAATAATATTTATTGTCTCTTTACAAAAGAAATAAATTTTTCATGAGTTTTATGGTTTTTATAAAAGATGAGTAATTAAACTGTAATTTTTAAACTAAAATAAAACACACTGAAACAGAATTTTGGGTTTTCTTTTTTACTTTTTTTTACCCTTTTTTCTTTAATTTTTTTATTTAGATAATATATGATTAGATACCAAAGTCAAACAATGCGACGTTTTATAGAAACATACAAAACTTGTAAACCAAGACAATATAATAAATTCTTTTCTAAAGATGCTCTTGAAGAGTATATTGCTTTTATATTAGAAAAACATAGATTAAAAAAATTTATAACTATTCACATTAGTTTTACATTACTTCTTCCATTATACGCCATATTTTTTTATGTATATCGTTCACCTTGGAATGTAGTACTTCAAAAGGCGAAAGATCCTATAGCATTAACAGCTATTGGATTATCTTTTAAATTAGCACTGATTACAGCTATTCTAAATACTACTTTAGGTTTTATGATTACTTGGTTTTTAATTCGTTATACTTTTACTGGAAAACGATGGATAGATGCTTCTATAGATTTACCTTTTGCTATGCCAACATCTGTAGCAGGATTAACTTTATCAAGTCTTTTTGGAGGAAAAGGTTGGATTGGTTCACTTTTAGGTGAACATCAAATTATTTATACAAAAGCTGGGGTTCTTTTAGCTATGGTTTTTGTATCATTTCCGTTTGTTGTTCGATCTGTGCAACCAGTATTAGATAAAATAAACTCAGATGTAGAAATTGAAGAAAATGCTTGGTGTTTAGGATCTGAAGATACTTACACTTTCTCACGAGTGATTTTTCCTTTATCAATTCCTGCATTACTTAATGGGTTTAGTTTAACTTTTTCTAGAGCTTTAGGTGAATTCGGATCTGTGGTTATGGTTTCAGGTAATTTTCCATTTGAAGATTTAGTATCTTCAGTATGTATATCTCAAACTTTAGAACAATATGATTACACTGGTGCTTGTGTTATTAGTTCTATAGTAATTTTAGGAGCTTGTGTATTTTTAGCAATTATGTATTGCTTTCGTTATTATTTTGTTTTAAGAAAAAAATAATAATAAATTTTAAAATTGAAAATGTTAAAATAAAAAATAATTATAAAAAAAAAA